GGAAGACGTTTCAAATACCACACATGAGTCACTGGACATGTCAGTTTGATGTATCCCATTTGGTACCTTCGTATCCGAGAATCAACAAATTCCACCCCGCATTCTTCACAATATTTCGGGTCTTCTTTTTCAGCCCCAATCCCTCGGTAATTTCCACAAGCACAAATCCCACTTTTTATGGGTCCAGAAATTCTTTCACAAAACAATCCATCTTTCTCCGGTTTATTAGTTTTATAATGAAAAGTATAGGGTTTTGTCACCTCTCCAACTATCTCTCCATTGGGTAGAATTTTTTTTGCCCAAGCCCTGATTTGTTGAGGGGAAACTGGTCCAATTCGAAGTTGTTGATGTTTATACTGGTCGATCATAGAATAGAAATTCTGATTCATTGAGATCAAGCTTCCTTCCTATTCATCTGGAAGTTCTTTTCAGATACAAGGAAATGATTCAGTTCCAGGGCCAAAGATCGTAGTTCTCGAACGAGCAATCGAAAAGATTCTGGAGCACCCTCTGGGTTAGGTACTGTTGATCCAATAATCGTAGCACCAAGTACTTCTTGACGAGCTCTAATATGATCAGATTTATAAGTAAGCATCTCTTGTAAAATATGAGCAACACCAAATCCCTCTAGAGCCCAAACTTCCATTTCTCCTACTCTTTGTCCCCCTTGTTTGGCCCTCCCTCTAAGGGGTTGTTGTGTAACAAGTGCGTAATGCCCACTGGAACGTCCATGGATTTTATCATCAACTTGATGAATTAATTTTAGGATATAGGACTTTCCTATTAGAACAGGTTGTTCAAAAAGATCTCCTGTTCTTCCATCAAAGATTCTGCTTTTTCCCGGATATTCGGGTTCAAATACCCATGGATTTTTTGTTTGCTTACTGGCTTCATATAATTCAGAAAACACTAGTTTTCTTGAGGCCTCTTGCTCATATCTCTCATCAAAGGGCCCTATTCTATAATGTTTCTTTAGCAGATCCCCCGCTAACCCGAGCGAACATTCAAATATCTGTCCCACATTCATTCGTGAGGGGACTCCTAATGGATTGAATACCATATCAACGGGCGTTCCATCTTGCAAATAGGGCATATCTTGTCTAGACAAAATCTTAGAAATTATACCCTTATTCCCATGCCTTCCAGCTACTTTATCACCTACTTTGATTTCACGTTTCTGTGAAATATATACACGAATCTTTTCTGGATTATAATTGGAAACCCCTTTTCTATGGATCCATCTCACATCAATAACTCGACCCCTTCCCCCTATAGGTAGTCTTAGAGAAGTTTCTTTTGAAGTGGATACCTGAATGCCAAGTATAGCTCGTAATAATCTATCCTCCGGGGCATATGAAGATTCGCTCGCTGTCTGAGGTGTTAATTTACCTACTAAGATATCACCTGTTTCTATCCAAGATCCCAGCATCACAATTCCATTTCTGTCTAAATTTCGGAGTAAACGAGCCTCTAAATGCGGTATATCCTTAGTGATTCTTTCAGGACCTTGGCTTGTTACATGAGTCTGAATTTCATATTTCCGGATGTGAAAAGAAGTATAAATATCTTCATAGACCAGACGTTCGCTAATTAGTACTGCGTCTTCAAAATTGTAACCTTCCCATGGCATATAAGCTACTAAGACATTTTTTCCTAAAGCGAGTTCCCCACCAGCTGTAGCCGCACCACCCGCTAGAATTTGTCCCTTTTTAATGTATTTACCCCGCTTAACCTGAGTTTTTTGATGCATACAAGTATTTTTGTTGGAACGTTGATACATAACTAATGGAATGCTTAGAGTATCCCCATTACTTGAGAAAATGATCTTTTGAGTATCAGTATAAATGATTTTTCCCTTGCGTTCGGCTATAGCTGAAATCCCCGAATCTAGAGCCGTTTGGCCTTCCAACCCAGTTCCAACAATGCACTTCTCGGACCGAGAAAGGGGAACTGCTTGGCGCTGCATATTAGAACTCATTAAAGCTCGATTCGCATCATTATGCTCGATAAAAGGAATGAGGGAAGCTCCAATCGAAAAATATTGGAAGGGAAAAATGCTTCTAAGATGAATCTCTTCCCATGCAATAGTCAGGAATTCTTGACGATATCGAGCAGGAACAACCTGTTGTTCTTGAATACCCCGATTCAAGGCCAAAGAATTTCCTGCTGCTACCATATAATATTCATCTCTATTTGGTGATAAATAAACCATCTGTGCCTCTTTTGATCTCTCAGATAATTTATAAAACGGACTCTCTATAGATCCCCAATAACCAACCTTCACATGAATAGCTAATGATCCGATAAGTCCAACATTGATTCCTTCGGACGTGTCAATAGGACAAATACGTCCATAGTGACTCGGGTGGATATCTCGTATCCGAAAACTAGCAGTTCGCCCCGTCAATCCTCCAGGACCCAAATAACTCCATTTTCGCCCATGAACAATTTGTGTCAACGGATTAGTTCGATCCAAAACTTGAGATAAAGGGTGTAGGCCAAAAAACGATTCATAAGTAGTTGTTAATGAAGTTGAAGTTACCAAATTTTGAGGAGTCGGTATCAATTTATGCCTGATTGCTCCACATATAGTTCCTCGAACCGTATTTTCTAAACGAACAAGAGCCAATCCGAATTGATCCTGTAATAGATCTGCTACAGAACGAATACGTTTATTTTTCAAGTGATTCATATCGTCAAGTGTACCCATTCCCAATTTCATTCCAATCAAATGATCCACAGCAGCCAATAGATCTCGTGGTAACAAAAAAGTATTGTTTTGGGGTATATCAAGATTCAGTCTCCGGTTCATATTTCGTCGACCAATCTTTCCTAATTCACATCTTTGTTGAAAAAATTTCTTTTGTAATTCCTTGCATAAGGACTCAGAAAATACCGGATCCCCCCCTACACAGGCAAATTGTTGATAAAACTCCAAAATAGCACTTTCTTTTGACCCAATATTTTTTTTCTCTTTATCATTCGGGAAAGACAAGAAGATTTCAGGGTAACAAACATTATCTAGAATTTCTCTTATATTCGAACCCATAGCTGATGATAGAACTAGAATAGATATTTTTTGTTTTCTACTTACACGGGCCCATATCCTTGCTTTTCTATCAATTTCTAATTCCGACCTTCCCCCCCAATCCGATATTATAGTACTGGTATAGACAGAAATTCCGTTATGTTCCAATTCTGAACGGTAGTAAATACCGGGACTTTGCAATATTTGGTTGATCACAATTCGGTATATTCCATTTACTATAGAGGTTCCAAAAGAATTCATTATAGGGATGTTTCCAATAAAAACGGTTTGTTCTTGCATATTTCTACCGGTTTTCCAAATTAAGACCGCGGGTACATATAATTCAGAAGAATATGTGAGTGATTCATACACAGCATCTCTTTCTTTTATCAAGGGCTCTACCAATTGATATGTTTCCACAAATAATTGAAATTCAATTTCTTGATCTCTATCTTCAATTTTTTGAAACTTATGAAATTCTTCCGTCAAGCCCTGATTAATGAACCTACAAAATCCCTCAAATTGTATCTGACTAAATCCAGGTATTGTGGACATTCCCTCATTTCCATTCTGGAGCATCTTAATCTGAAGTTTCCTCTTTATTGAAAAAATCCCATTATTGGGGCTTGGCTCACTATTCATCGAACCCTACCGATTGATCTAGCAATGATGGAATGGATACTCTGTTTACTGAATCACATAAAATTTTAGTCAACTCCATCCATATATATCATACATATGAACGGAAGCAAGACAGAGAAATGGAGGGCATTTTCGATGCAAATTCGAATTTGAGCTTGAGCCAGGTACAAATAGAAAGATAGAAAGAAATGGAAATTGATAAAGCATTCCTGGGAAAAATTCTGTCACTTAGGCTGATGGAGTCTTTTATCGGATATCTAAATTGATCCAATTTATACCTAATTCTTTTATTATGATATTACGATCAGGGTACAAAAAAATAAAAAATCAATGAATTCAGGATTGAATCTGCTCTCTATGAATAAGATAAAATAAAAACAGAAGAAAACAGCATAGAGTTTCTCTTTTTTTAGCACACGCAATTGAATGTTCAAAAAGGAATTCGCAAATCTTTTTTTGTTTGGTAGTAGAATTTCTAAGATACAAAAATACAATGGAATTGCGTACGTATATAGTCATAGGAGTCATCTTTAGGAAGTACATGCCAATATAGCTATCTAGCTATCCGTATATCACATCTTTTATCATAATTGAACTTGGTGCAACATAGGTTCGGTCGCACTCTATCATAATGTCTATCTTCTATTCATATTCAATTCATATTCAATGAAATATTCAAGCACGATGATCCTATATAGGGATAGGATATGTGCATAAGAAATAGACCCGGGCTCGGTATCCACGTATAAAAATATCTGTTCTGGAGTTTACACTGTTCTGGGGTTTACATATACACATATATTTTCTTATAATTAGAATTGAGAATGTAATTGATAATGATTAGTCGTAAATCAATTGGATTTTGCATCCATTAAGATAATACAAATGGAAATACAAAATTAAGAGCTGTTCGCTAATTCAAAGTAAGAAAAGTAAGTAAGAGTAAAAGAGTAATAAGTAAATAGTTAATGAAATAAAGAGTGAATTATTCTAAATTGCCCTGCATTTTACAGCCTGTGCTGTGACCGGGGCCGGGAATCTTTTCACTTTTCTATCAAATCTAGAGAAAAGTGAAAAGAGAAGGTAAGTTTTTAAGCGACGCGTGTTTTGAGATAAAATCAATCGAAGAAAAGAATAGAAACAGGATCCAATAAAAAAGAGGGATTCTTTTTTGGAAAAAGATAAGTACAATGGGATTCAAGATCCAAAAATAAAAGGAATTAAGAAAGTAAAAAATTCAAATCAAAACAAAATGAGGAGAGGAATAGAAATAGAATAATAAGAAAGAAATAATAAATAGGATTCTAGAAATTCTAGAAAGATAAGAATA